GCAGAGGTAGCTTAACTGTTCAAAGCACAGCACTGAAAATGCTCCAAAGGAGGTTAAAGTCCTTCCCTCAGCAGCCGATTTGGTCCTAGTCCCAACTTTAACTAGCTCAAAAATGCCACATGCCAGTCAACTAGCAAACCAGTGAAGTCAGAAGTTTACCGATTTCCCTGAAGAAGGAAATTAACTAAAGCCCAAAGTATCAGGAGAAGTAGCCTCCCATGACGCTAAGTCTCATTCACCACGTCTGCAGTGCTAAACATTGGACAATTAGGGTAACCTAGATCCAGTAAAGAGCAGTAAAGGAAGTAAAGCACGTGCCAGCCACCGCGGTTATACGTGCTCCCTAGAGTTAAAGTTTTGCGGTAAAAAGGGTGGTTAGGAATCCCTAATAATTGGTCGCAGCCTGTAGATAGCTGTAGAAAGCTCACCCGCAGAGAAACTATTTGGCCAACTTTTATTATCTGATCCCACGAAAATCAAGTTTTAAACCAGGGTTAGATATCCTGCTATACTTGAAAGTTAACAACCTGAAGCACCAGAGGACTACAAGCCTGAAGCTTAAAACTCAAAGGACTTGGCGGTTTTCCATATCTACCTGGAGGAGCTTGCCATCGAATCGATAATCCACGATAAACCTCACCAGATTTTGCAAAATCTCAGCCTGTATACCATCGTCGTAAGTCTACTTTTCGAGAAAGAAGGCCAAAGGGGATTTCCCCAAGACGTCAGATCAAGGTGCAGCTTATAAACTGGGGATAGGTGAGCTACAATGTTAAAGCAGCCGTGAAAGAAAAGATGAAATTCTTTTCTGAAATCGGATTCAGTAGTAAGGCCCAAGAGAAAATGGGCCTGAACCTTAGCTCTGGAATGCGTACACATCGCCCGTCACTCTCGCCCAACTGCAAATTGTAGCAAGGGGAGAAAAGTCGTAACATAGTAGGTGTACCGGAAGGTGCCCCTGGAAAACGCTTCTATAGTTGAACTACAACAAGAGCTTTTCACGCTCTAAGTCTAAGTTAAAATCTTAGTAGAGGCAAAGCTTTGAAGGCCCAACAGAAGGGCATCTGGTCTTGTAAATCAGAAGAGAGGGTTAAAGTCCCTCTCAAGGCTGGTATAGCCACATCCCATCAGAGCTTCCTCCCCCCTCTCCTCCTCTTCTGTATTACCTCTTTCCCATTCGGGGGGGGGGGGGATATTCCTCCGCTATATATAGTGAATCTAACTGCAGAAAAGACTCTAGACAGGAGATAATTTAAACTCTAGAATAATAGCTTTGGGAGTTGTTAGTATAGGTGAAACTCCTATTCTCCTGAATTAAAGAAACGGGGGTCGAACCCGTAGCCAAGAAATCAAAATTCTTCGTTTTTCCTATTAAACTACTCCTTACTAACCTTCAGTTGAGCGGTAGCTAAATGAGAAGGCACTTGGCCGTTAACCAAGAGATAGCAGGATAGAAACCTGCCCGCCCAGAGCTGAGATAGCAAAGTGGTTAATGCATTAGACTTAGGATCTAATACCAAAGGTTCAACCCCTTTTCTCAGCTGTAGTTTCTAAGCTTTTAACTTAGATCCCCTGCTTGCAAAGCAGAAATTTTTGTTAAACTAAAACCACAAGAACTTAAGTTAACTAAACTGAAAGCCTTCAAAGCTTTTTATAAGAATGAAACCTTCTTAGTTCTTGGGCTTTATAGTGTAAGTAACATTAAGGATTGCAAGTCCTTAGATGCGATTAACAGTCGCTAAAGCTTCAAGACAATCTGAATTGCACAGATATCTACTCCGCGTAAAAGAGGGGCTTACTAATTAGCTATGTCTTGCCTCTGTTCATTATCTATATATAGTGTACAATAGTAGAGTAAGCTAACTGAGAAGCTTTTAGGCTCATACCCTAACAATGGAAGGATAAAGACCTCCCTCTACTTTCAGAAGCCACTGGATTTTAACCAGTAATTTTGGCCTGACAACCCAAAGTTATAATTTAACTAGACCTCTTTGGTAGGGTGGCTGAAGATAAGCGATGGATTGTAAATCCACAAATGGGGGTTAGATTCCCTCCCGTACCATGAAACTACTTTATGATTACATCAGTATACTTGACTTCCAATCAAGTGGTCTTAGTGAGAGCCTAAGATAAAGTAGCTAAAATAGCAAAGCAGTTAATGCAGAAGGCCTAAGACCTTCCTATCAGGGGTTCAAATCCCCTTTTTAGCTCATGACTTTCATATTTGAAACCTTAAGTCTTCTATCCTTTTTGGTTCCCGTGCTTCTAGCTGTAGCTTTCTTGACCTTAGTAGAACGAAAGGTACTGGGATATATGCAGTTTCGAAAGGGGCCTAAAGTTGTTGGACCTTATGGTTTGCTTCAGCCATTTGCTGATGGCCTTAAGCTATTCATTAAGGAAACCTTAAAGCCATCGAGAGCTTCTCCCTACCTATTTTTTATTGCACCATTTTTCTTTCTTACCTTGGCCCTACTTTTGTGAAAATTTATGCCGGTAGGAGCACCGACTGTAGACCTTCAACTCTCGCTGCTCTTAGTACTAGGGATTTCAAGTCTTTCTGTCTATGCTATCTTAGGCTCTGGCTGAGCCTCAAACTCAAAGTATTCCCTGCTTGGTGCAATCCGGGCCGTAGCCCAAACCATCTCCTACGAAATTAGACTAGCTCTCATCCTTCTCTCACTAGTGGTTGTATCGAGTAGTTTTAGCCTAACATATATAGTGAAAGTACAACAATACTCCTGATTTTCTTTTTCTTGCCTACCACTATTCTACATATGATTTGTTTCTACCCTAGCAGAAACAAATCGAGCCCCATTTGATCTTACGGAGGGAGAATCAGAGCTAGTGTCTGGCTATAACGTGGAATACGCTGGGGGACCGTTTGCCCTGTTTTTTATAGCTGAATATGCGAAAATCATTCTCATGAACCTTTTTTCTGTAGTTCTCTTTCTTGGTGGACCGTCTCCATTTGAATCTTTATTTCCATTAAACATGCTTGCTATAGGGGGGAAGACCACCTTCTTAGTCTTCACATTTTTATGGGTGCGTGCTGCCTACCCCCGCTTCCGGTATGACCAACTGATGTTTCTTACCTGAAAGAGCTACCTCCCCTTTTCTATAGGTGCCCTTTGTGCCACCATTTCTGCAGTAGAAATTTTTAACATATCTTTATCCTTATTCTAGAGCTTGCTCCTAAAAGAAAAGGTGTCTAGCTGATAATTAGATTATTGAGGGTTAAATTCCCTTCAAGCTCTCATGTACCGAGTCACCTCAACTTTTTTATTCCTCACAGTTATTCTAGGAACAGCGATTGTAGCTTCTTCTGAAAAATGGTTTGTTGTATGGGTCGGCCTAGAGCTAAGAACCCTAGCTATTATTCCAATACTATGCTCAGGTTTCACTCCACGTTCGGTCGAAGCTGCCATAAAGTATTTCCTTGTTCAAGCTCTTAGGGCAGCCCTTCTCCTAAAAAGAGCTCTTGTACAGGCGTGATTGACTGGATCATGATCGACTTCTGTCCCGCTAAATCTAACCAGACAAATTTCTCTCTCGATCGCACTAGCATTCAAGATAGGCCTTGCACCTTGTCACTTTTGGTTTCCAGACGTTCTTCAAGGTCTTCCGCTTATTCAAGGTCTCCTCATATCTACTTGACAAAAGATAGCTCCATTGATTATACTATTTTCATTCTCAGACCTAGTATTTTCCAAGATAGTTATTGCCCTCGGGCTATTCTCAGTCTTGGTTGGGGGCTGGGGAGGGCTAAACCAAACCCAAATGCGAAAGATCCTAGCCTTTTCCTCAATAGCTCATATGGGTTGAATATCTTTGACTTCAACCTATTACAGAGAAGCGGCCTTTGTTATGTTGGTTCTCTACCTAACCATAAAAACGGCTATTTTTTTAACCGCTAAATTCCTAGGAGCCCTAACACTAGGCCATCTAAAAGTAATTTCTCAGCTTTCTCCTTTGAGTACTATAATTTTGGTCTTGATCGTTTTATCTCTAGGTGGTCTTCCCCCACTGACAGGCTTTATGGTTAAGTTTATTTCCCTATATCACTTAATTTCTAAAAAATTCATCGTATTTTCGACATTACTAATTATTGGTAGACTTTTGAGATTATTTTTCTACCTTCGGATAACTTTCAACGTGGCCCTCGTATTATTCCCCCATCACGTTTTAGCCCTCTCTTCCTGGCGGAAATGTTCTCCTGATTCTTCCCTCAGGGTAAGAACGTGACTTGTTTCTACTTTATTCATCGTTAGAACAGCCACAATTCCCTTATCTCTTTCTTTATATATGATACTATAAAAGTTTTACTAGAGCGGTTTACCCAGAATTTAACCTTTTAAATCTTTATTGAAAGAAAACACTCTCCCACAAAAAGTAAAATAATTTGAACCTTTGTTTACTCAAGCACAAGTATCGCAAGAGAAAATTGAAATAACTCTTAAAACCAACACTCAGATAAGGAAAGATTAATGCTTTTACCTTGTGTATAATGGATTGACTAGATTAAAAAGAAGATTCTTTTTTTCCCGAAGCCAGACGAGCTAACCCCGGCTTCTTTTTAGAAGAATATGCTCACTGTTGCAGTAGTGAACAAAAAGCTAGGGTTAGATGTTATATGCTAAACGCGCCTGGCGATAGCTGGTTCGCCGAGAAATTGGTCTTAGCCAAGCTCTCGAGGGGAAACACAAAAGTTGTTGCCTGTGCATGAACAGACCATTTAAGTTTCCACTCGGAAGAGTTAAAGGGCCAGGGACAAGCCTGGCCCTTAAAACGGAAAACTCCGACCACTCTAGGAAAAGACAATAAGTTCTCACAAATGGAATCATGGAGAAATAGGCCTAGAAGCAGCCACTTCAGCGGAAAGCGTTAAAGCTCAACTACCCAGAAACCAAAAAATTCTTGTTCCAACTTATCTGACCCTGAATATCATTATCGGCGTCTTTTCTCTTGAAAAAAATTTATGTTAATATGAGTAAGTCTTTGTCTTGTTTGAGACTTTAGACAGCAATTACCGTGGAATAACAAAACAATATCACTATAAAAAATATTTTTTATACTGTCTTTCAACTCAGAAAAGACCTTTTCCTAAATCAGAGATAAGAAGGAACTCGGCAAATACGAGCTTCGCCTGTTTACCAAAAACATCGCTCTTCGATCTTCAAGCATGAGGAGTCCTGCCTGCCCAGTGACTGCAAAGTTAAACGGCCGCGGTATCTTGACCGTGCGAAGGTAGCATAATTATTTGTCTCCTAAATAGAGACTGGCATGAATGGCAAGACGGGGCCCTACTGTCTCCTTATCTCCTACCTGAAATTCACATCTTTGTGAAGAGGCAAAGATAAAATCGTTAGACGAGAAGACCCTATCGAGCTTAAACTAAAGCAAAAGCCTAAATCATCCCCCTCACCATTTACCTAATTAAGTTCATTTAGTAAAGGCCCGAGAGATGGTTTTTTGCAGTGGTTTTAGTTGGGGCAACTGCGGAGAAGAAGACCCTCCGCTACAATTTAAGTTTCTAGGAAGACTGTCCTGGAACAGTACTGAAGAGTGATCCACTTAGGTGATCAAAGGAACAAGTTACCGTAGGGATAACAGCGTAATCTTTTCCGAGAGTTCATATTGACAAAAAGGTTTGCGACCTCGATGTTGGATCGGGACATCCTAATAGTGCAGAAGCTTTTAAGGGTTGGTCTGTTCGACCATTAAAGTCCTACGTGATCTGAGTTCAGACCGGCGAGAGCCAGGTCAGTTTCTATCTACGAATTTCTCTCTCTTAGTACGAAAGGACCAGAGAGGGGGTGCCAATGCCTCCTGTAAGCACTTTAAATTAAAAACATGCACCTAAGACGATGATTGTTTTCAACTAACCATAAGGATATCGGTACTCTTTATTTAATCTTTGGGGCTTGGGCCGGGATGGTCGGAACCGCCATGAGAGTAATTATCCGAGCTGAATTAGCTCAGCCGGGATCTCTCCTAAAAGACGACCAAATCTATAATGTAGTAGTAACCGCCCACGCCTTAGTGATGATCTTTTTTATGGTCATGCCAATAATGATTGGTGGGTTCGGAAACTGGCTGATCCCATTAATGATAGGGGCACCAGACATGGCTTTTCCTCGGATGAACAAAATGAGTTTCTGGTTAGTGCCCCCTTCCTTTATTCTGCTACTAGCTTCTGCCGGAGTAGAAAGAGGGGCAGGCACAGGATGAACCATTTATCCTCCACTCTCTAGTAATATTGCTCACGCCGGCGGATCCGTAGACTTAGCTATCTTTTCCCTTCACCTAGCCGGTGCTTCTTCGATTCTTGCTTCTATTAATTTTATTACTACTATCATCAAAATGCGAACCCCTGGAATGTCTTTTGACCGTTTACCCCTATTTGTCTGATCTGTTTTTATCACCGCCTTCCTACTCCTACTTTCTCTTCCAGTTTTAGCTGGAGCAATTACAATGCTCCTAACTGACCGGAAAATCAACACTACATTTTTTGACCCTGCAGGAGGAGGAGATCCCATCTTGTTCCAGCACTTATTCTGGTTCTTTGGGCACCCGGAAGTTTACATTCTTATTCTCCCAGGATTTGGGATGATTTCTCATGTAATTGCTCACTACTCAGGGAAGCGAGAACCATTTGGCTACTTGGGAATGGTTTACGCCATGATCGCTATCGGAATACTTGGTTTCTTGGTGTGAGCTCACCATATGTTCACGGTAGGGATGGATGTCGACACTCGAGCTTACTTTACTGCCGCGACAATGATTATTGCTGTACCCACCGGGATCAAGGTGTTTAGTTGGATGGCAACCCTCCAGGGATCTAACCTTCAATGAGAAACTCCTCTGTTATGGGCCCTAGGGTTTGTGTTCCTTTTTACTTTAGGTGGACTGACCGGAATTGTTCTCGCTAACTCATCTATAGACGTTGTACTTCATGATACCTACTATGTGGTTGCTCATTTCCACTATGTGCTCTCCATGGGGGCAGTGTTTGCTATTTTTGCCGGATTTACCCACTGGTTTCCTTTATTCTCCGGTTACAGTCTCCACCCTCTTTGGGGAAAGGCCCATTTCTTTATTATGTTTGTAGGTGTTAACTTAACATTCTTCCCTCAGCATTTCTTGGGTCTAGCCGGCATGCCACGACGATACTCAGACTACCCAGACGCCTATACACTTTGAAATACTATCTCCTCTATAGGGTCTACCATTTCGCTGGTAGCAATGCTCTTCTTCCTATTCCTAATCTGAGAAGCTTTTGCCTCAGAGCGAGAAACGGTCTCTCCAGAGTTCTCAACGGCTTCACTCGAGTGACAATACTCCTCTTTCCCACCTTCTCACCATACCTTTGACGAAACCCCATCAACCGTTATTATTATAAAGTAGTCTAATCCGAGAATTAGTCTAGTAAAGACACTTGATTTCGGCTCAGGAAACCTTGGTTTGAATCCAAGATTCTCAACATCGCTCTACTAATAATCATCCTTTCAATTTTCTATCTTGGCCTTTTGGGAGTTCTACTAAACCGACTTCATTTTCTTTCAATTCTTCTTTGCTTAGAACTCTTATTAGTCTCTCTATTTCTTGGGGTGGCGACTTGAAAAACAAGACTCCTCCTCCTCCAGAAATCCACATTTAACCTCTTGCTTTTGACTTTATCAGCTTGCGAAGCTAGCTTAGGGCTCTCTTTAATGGTGGCTCTTTCACGAACCCACTCCTCAAATTTAGTGGCTAAACTTAACCTTTTACAACATTAATGGCAACTTGAGCACAATTTGGCCTGCAAGATGCATCCTCCCCCCTTATGGAGGAACTTACCTACTTTCACGATTATGCCCTAATCGTCCTTACCTTAATTACAATTTTAGTTTTTTATGGTCTTGCCTCTCTTTTAATATCTTCGAAAACTAACCGATTCTTCCTGGAAGGACAAGAGCTAGAAACAATCTGAACCGTGATCCCTGCTATTATTCTAGTCTTTATTGCTCTACCCTCTCTGCAACTTCTTTACTTAATGGACGAGGTTAAAGATCCGTTTTTAACTATTAAGGCGATAGGCCACCAGTGATACTGGAGTTATGAGTATACAGACTATAAAGACTTAGAATTTGATTCCTACATGATCCCTACTAGAGATGTTTCCCTAGGGAACCCGCGGCTACTAGAAGTTGACAATCGATTGATCCTCCCTATGCACAACCCAATTCGAGTGCTAGTTTCTTCAGCTGATGTTCTTCACTCCTGAGCCATACCTTCCCTAGGAGTAAAGATGGACGCAGTTCCCGGCCGACTCAACCAAACAACATTTTTTGCCTCTCGGGCAGGCCTATTTTATGGTCAGTGTTCGGAGATTTGTGGGGCAAACCATAGATTTATGCCCATAGTTATTGAATCTGTTCCCTTCTCTACTTTCGAAAACTGGGTTGCCCAATATCTTGAAGAATAGCCTTAATTAGCTTACTAAAAGCTTTAAACTCTTAATTTAAAAGACAGTAGTTAAACTCTACTATTAAGGGGTGCCACAACTAGATTTTTCATGATGACTAGTCAATTTTACATTAATATGAACAGCAGTAATAATAACTTTTGTTATAATTTCTAAAAGTACTACCTCAAGAAAGGAATCAACTCCTTCTAGAGGGAGTGGAGAGATTCAAAAGAGAACCACAGAGTGACAATAGATGGTCTTAACTCCGAGAATTTTTGGTCAGTTTTTTCCGGACACCTTCTTACTGATCCCCATGAAAGCATTCTCAATGGTATTTGCTCTTTCCTGACTTGTTTTCATCTTCCCAACAAATTGAGCCCTCTCACGATTTCAAGCCGTCTGACTAGGTTTTCAAGAAGCCGTTCTAGAAATGCTATTCCAAAAAACCAGCCAGAATACTGCACCTTGAGCCGGTTTAATTACAAGCGTATTCATGGTTATATTTTCCATAAAAGTTCTAGGACTATTTCCTTATGCTTTCACCTCAACCAGCCACATTTCTTTAACCTACAGACTGGGGTTTCCTCTATGAATGTCAGTTAAAATTCTCGGGTTCTACCTGGCATTCAAAAGGCGATTAAGCCATCTGGTTCCGCAGGGAACCCCAAGAGCCCTAATCCCCGTTATGGTATGGATCGAGACGATAAGTTTATTTGCTCAACCAATTGCACTAGGCCTCCGGCTTGCAGCCAATCTCACAGCAGGTCACCTTTTAATCTTTCTCCTTTCTACAGCTACATGGCTACTGGCAAGAAACCCCTTTATTAGCCTGCCCATATTTATTATTCTCGCTCTGCTTTTCGTCCTAGAAATAGGTGTGGCTTGTATCCAAGCCTACGTATTTACGGCCCTTGTCCACTTCTACCTACAACAGAATATATAAAATATGGCTCATCAACACCCTTATCACTTGGTAGACCAAAGCCCTTGACCCCTTACTGGGGCTATAAGCGGCTTAATGATGACTTCTGGATTAGTCCTATGGTTTCATACTCAAAGAACCTCCCTACTATTTATTGGATTTATTCTTCTGATAACCACAATGGTAAAATGGTGACGAGACGTCGTCCGGGAAGCAACATTCCAGGGAAGACACACGGCCATTGTGGAGAAAGGGTTACGCTATGGCATGATCCTATTTATTACCTCGGAAGTTTGTTTTTTCTTTGCCTTTTTTTGGGCTTTTTTCCACAGAAGCTTGGCTCCCTCTGTAGAAATTGGGGTTACTTGACCTCCTACCGGGATTAGCCCGTTGAACCCATTCCTCGTTCCTTTGCTAAATACTGCTGTTTTACTGTCCTCCGGGGTTACCATAACTTGAGCTCACCACAGAATCTTAGCAGGAAATCGAACAGAATCAATCCAAGCTTTATTCTTAACTATACTTCTCGGCGTATACTTTACAGCACTCCAGGCTTGAGAATACCTAGATGCTCCCTTTACAATAGCCGACAGAGTGTATGGTTCTACCTTCTTTGTGGCCACTGGCTTTCATGGTCTTCACGTAATTATTGGAACTACGTTTCTTCTAGTTTGTTTTTTGCGGCTTGTTAACTTTCATTTTTCAGCTCATCACCACTTTGGCTTTGAAGCTGCTGCATGATACTGGCACTTTGTGGATGTAGTCTGATTGTTCTTATATGTTTGTATTTACTGGTGAGGATCCTAAAGAGAAGGGAGGAATTAAACCCCCATCCAACGGTTTCAAGCCGAACGCATTTCTCTCTGCCACTTCTCCTCTTATATATAAAAAATGACAGCAATGACCTTTTTAATAATCTTAACTATAGCCATTTCATCTATTTTTGCAGCTGCTGCGCACATTCTGCCAGCGCGTCTACCAGATAAAGACAAGACTTCTCCCTATGAATGCGGGTTCGACCCTATAAAATCTGCCCGCCTCCCATTCTCATTTCGATTTTTTCTGGTAGCTATATTATTTCTACTCTTCGATTTGGAAATAGCCTTACTATTTCCGTTGCCAGCGGCCCTTACCATCTCCGACCCGAGGACTTTCTTGGTTGTGTCAGCTACTTTTATGGTCATCCTTACCCTAGGCTTGGTTTTTGAGTGAGTTAAAGGAGGCTTGGAGTGGGCCGAATAATCCATATAGAAATGATAACCCTAATTTTAACTTCTACCGCTATCGCTATCACTACATTTATTGTTCCCCGACAAAGCATGTGGGGGACTGCAATCTCTCAGTCGACCATTCTTGCCCTGATGGCAACTTACATAGTCTCCAACCATTGAGCTTCTACCTGACATAACCTATCCTGAGGCCTTGCCATTGACCCACTATCGGCCCCCTTAATTATATTAAGATGTTGACTTGCCCCGTTATCTATTCTAGCCAGGATTAAACACTTACAACTTTCCTCCAGCCTGGAACAGCGTACATTCGTTTCTCTAATAATAATAATTACGACGGCTCTCATTGTCACCTTCTCCTCATTAGAATTAATCCTGTTTTACATTGCCTTTGAGACCACTCTGATTCCAACCCTTATCATAATTACCCGTTGGGGAGCTCAGATGGAGCGATTTCAGGCTGGACTTTACTTTATGTTTTACACCTTATTTGGCTCCCTTCCACTATTAATCAGACTTATAGCCATCTACTTTTCTAGATTATCTCTCTCTATCCCGAAAACAGAACTATCATGGCTCCCTAAAAATGGGATAGCTAGTCTTTCTATCTGGTGGACCCTCTCAATAATAGCCTTTCTGGTAAAGATGCCGGTTTATGGATTTCATCTGTGGCTTCCTAAGGCCCACGTGGAGGCTCCTGTAGCTGGCTCCATGATTCTAGCCGCCATTCTCCTAAAGTTAGGGGGATATGGCTTGCTTCGCGTCGTAAACCTTTTTTCAACCACAACTTTAGCCTTCACGTCTACTATCCTAGTAATACTTTGCTCATGGGGAGCCCTGGTAACCAGGATCATATGCACCCGGCAAACGGATCTAAAGGCTTTAATCGCTTATTCGTCTGTCGGACATATGAGAATAGTGGCAGCAGGAGTGTTTACCCAAACCGCTTGAGGATTTAACGGTGCCCTAATGCTGATGATTGCCCACGGTTTGGTATCTTCCGCTCTATTTGCTCTCGCCAAAACAGCCTACGAACGAACAACAACCCGAACCTTAGCGATAACCCGAGGACTAAAGTTATTGTTACCTTTAAGGGCCCTATGGTGACTTCTTATGTGCGCGGCGAACCTAGGTCTCCCTCCTTCTCCCAACCTTATAGGAGAGATTCTAATCTTGTCCTCCCTAATTTCTTGGTCTATTTGATTATTTCCTGTAGTAGGGTTTGCTACAGTATTTGGAGCAATCTATTCATTGCTAGTCTTTCAGTTATCCCAGCAAGGGACCTCGCCACTCTCCATCAAAAACCTCCCTTTATCTTTTACCCGGGAACACCTACTAGCCTTACTGCACCTCATTCCCTTAATCTTAATAATTGTAAACCCTTTATCCTCACTATTAACTTGACTAAGGTAGTTTAGCAAAACATCAGCCTGTGGCACTGAAGACGCCAGTTAGAACCTGGCCCTAAGTCCGAAGCCTATGGGTTTGTCTGGGTCCTGCTAAGTCCACAGACCTGCGGTTCGAATCCGTTGAGGCCTCGATGGTTATAACCTCACCTTCTATTTTAGCAGCCACAATTTTGGGCTCTATGCTAATGCTAGCCATAAGAACCTTCATATTCTCAAAGTCACTCATATCCTCTTATACTTCCCTAAGAACCTCCAAGACGGCCCTTTTGGGTATTTCTCAATCCCACCAGGATAAATCAACAATTACCAGGTTTACAACTGGGCCATTTGCTATAAGAATCCTTAAGGTAACCGCTCTAGCATCTCTAATTTCTCTGGCAGTCTTTGCCGCAAGGGACTTTCAACAATTTAGTATTACGTTCTCCCTGTGGTTGAAAAACACGCCTACCACCGTCTCTCTAAGAATGCTCTATGATCAATACTCAATCATATTTATCACCGTAGCCCTTCTGGTAACTTGATCAATTATGGAATTCTCTTTCTATTATATGAGAGAAGACCCCTTCGAATCCCACTTTTATCGATTATTGATAATATTTCTGCTCAAAATGCTTATTTTAACCTCATCCAACAGATTCTTCCTAATATTTCTTGGTTGGGAGGGTGTTGGATTTCTTTCCTTCCTTCTAATAAGATGATGACTAACCCGAAAAGACGCTAGAAGTTCTGCCTTGCAAGCTGTGATATATAAACGCGTAGGAGATATCGGGCTGATCACTTTTATGGCCTTGTCCGTCCTCTTGTTTAAATCTTGAAACCTTACCGAGATTTTGGCATCGAGATCACTTCAAGCTCACTATACTCCCTTTCTCTTGTTTGGTTTAATTTTAGCGGCGGCAGGCAAGTCCGCTCAGTTTGGACTACACCCATGGCTGCCAGCAGCCATGGAAGGTCCAACACCGGTTTCTGCACTGCTTCACAGTTCAACAATGGTAGTTGCAGGTGTTTTTCTTCTTATACGCACAGCCCCCCTGTTTGAGCAGCAAAAGTTCTTTCAAACAACCATCTTAGTCTTGGGAGGACTGACGGCAATTTTTGCCGCTACTACGGCTGTAGCCCAGCATGACATTAAGAAGATAATAGCCTATTCAACTACTAGGCAACTAGGCCTTATGGTTTCTGCAGTAGGTTTGGGCCAGCCACTCTTGGCCTTCTTCCATATATGTACCCACGCCTTCTTTAAGGCTATGCTGTTTATGTGCTCAGGGAGGGTCATCCATAGACTCGGGGACCAGCAAGATCTTCGGAAGATGAGTGGCCTAAGAAAGCTTTTACCGGTAACTTCTTCCTGCTTGATTCTGGGGAGTCTAGCACTTATGGGCACCCCATTTTTAGCCGGGTTCTATTCAAAGGACCTAATTCTAGAGGCAGCCAGAGCTGGTTTCTTAAATACCTTAGGACTGCTCCTCAGACTCGCAGCGACACTGCTTACTGCAGCCTACAGGTTCCGGATAATTTATTTTTGCTTACTCTCTCAACCCTCAATAGGCCCCTTGTCCCCAATAGGGGAGGAAAATCCAAATCTTGCCAACGCCCTTTTACGTCTTTCGATGGGCACAGTACTTTCTGGCTGATTCTTTTCTTCTTTTCTATTTATTCTCCCCGCCTTCAAAGTGCCTCCTTTTAGTAAGATCCTCCCTTTACTAGTCACGGTGATTGGTACCTTTCTTTTGGTTGTACTTTTAATGTTTCTTTCCTCTGCCCTATTTTCCAAAAACCTCCATACTGCCTTTACTTTGCAGTGGTTTTACAGAGATATAGCACACTCTCTCCTCACCGCCTCCTCTTTCTTCTCTTCCCTACTTCTATCAACTCGAACCCTAGATCGTGGATGACAAGAAGATGCCGGCCCGCAGGGGATAGCGAGGGCTGCCACAGCCTTAACCAAGGTTAACCAGTCAAGACAGACAGGACTCATAAAGAATTACATTCTCTCCTCTCTATTCTTAATTTTTTTCCTCCTGATCCTGTCGTGGGTCTCCTCATAACTTTAATATCTAAAGCGCCCGGATAATTTTACTTTCAATGCCTCGAGAAATTATTAAAGCTCCCACCAAAGCAATTAAAAGAACAAAAACTCCAACAATAACAAGGGCTCCACCAAAGTCGTAAAAAGATCTACTGCCTAGCAATACCTCGCCTCTGCACATTCCCTGAAGAGGAAGGTACCCATCTTCTAATTTATCAAAAGAAACAAAGACCCAAGAACACAAAAGGAAAGATAGCCCAATCACTTCTCTCAAATTTCTTACCTGCGGGAAACGCTCAGCCGAGATGGCACTAGAGTAAGCGAAGACGACCAACATTCCCCCCATATAGACTATTAGCAGAGTTAATGCAAGGAAAGAAGTTCCAAGAAGTCTCAATACTACACAACCAGACACAGATACTAAAACCAGCCCCAAGGCCGAATAATAGGGAGACAGCCTATAGAACACTAATACTCTTCCTATTAACATAAATACCAAAGAAAAATACATTACCATTAGCTATATATAAAGAATATGGCAGGTCCATTACGAAAGGAACATCCAATCTTTCGAATACTCAAAGGAGCCTTAGTTGATCTCCCGCTTCCTTCTAACCTTTCAATTTGGTGGAAATTCGGGTCCCTTCTAGGCCTTTGCTTGATAATTCAAATTCTAACTGGTCTATTCTTAGCCATGCACTACACAGCGGACGTGACACTTGCGTTTTCGTCAGTTAGGCACATTTGTCGGGATGTCAAATATGGCTGGCTTCTTCGAAAAGTCCATGCCAATGGTGCCTCATTATTTTTTATCTGTATGTATTGTCACATAGGCCGAGGTCTATACTATGGATCCTACAATAAGATGGAAACTTGAAAAATTGGGGTTATATTGTTCTTAATTACTATCTTAACTGCTTTTATGGGTTACGTGCTAGTCTGGGGCCAAATGTCTTTCTGAGCCGCTACAGTAATTACAAACCTTGTCTCTGCTATTCCCTACATAGGAACTACACTCGTTCAATGGTTATGAGGTGGATTCTCAGTAGATAATGCAACACTTACCCGGTTTTTTGCCTTCCACTTTTTGTTTCCGTTTATTATAGTTGCCCTATCTGCGATTCACCTCCTTTTCCTACACAACAGAGGAGCCAAAAACCCCGTCGGATTGAAAAGCAAATATGATAAGTCTCCCTTCCACATTTACTACACCACAAAGGATACAGTAGGATTTGTGGCTCTAATTGCCGGATTACTGGCTCTAGCTCTTCTGTTTCCTGGGGCTTTGACCGACCCAGAGAACTTTATTCCTGCTAATCCTTTAGTTACTCCCCCACATATCCAACCAGAGTGGTACTTTCTCTTTGCCTACGCAATTCTTCGGTCTATTCCAAACAAGTTAGGGGGAGTAATAGCTTTGGTAGCCGCCATACTAGTCCTTTTCCTTATGCCGTTTTTACACACATCCAAGAAAGAATCTAGATCATTCCGGCCGCTTTCTCAAGCCGCCTTCTGGACATTGGTCGCAACCTTCTTTATTCTAACCTGAATCGGCAGACAACCAGTAGAGTATCCTTTTGTGCTACTCGGTCAAATTGCCTCAGCCCTCTACTTCGCCATGTTTACTCTAATTTTCCCTTTAATATCGACCTTAGAAAAAAAGATTATTTTCTCCTA